TCGGTTTAATTGGTATTTTCTTTTATGGTTCATATTCCGGATTGGGCTCATCTCTGTAGTAATCGTGTTAGAATTTGTTTTTTTTTTGAAATGAAAGCGTAATAACTCACCTGGGATCCACTCGAATTCGTCAAAGAAAGAGTGGATCCCAGGTGAGTTATTAATAATTCTAATCTTTTTTTATTCATATAAACGACTACTTTTTCCGATGTTTCAAAAAACTCCATTTCATTCTTTTTTTTTTTTACAAGTTAATTGAAGAAATTCAATTTGTTTAATCAAATTCCCCAACCCCCTCTCTTTTTATTTGTTCACTACGTATTATATGCAATAAAATATTATATGGCAGAAATATTCTAAGTTGGAAAAAATAGAAACTAAGATATAGGATTTTTCAGGAAGGGGTTAAAAAAGATTATTTTATTGATATTTTTAGAATATTTCTATTTCGACACAAACAAGAAGGAATAGGAATCGGACTCTAGGAAAAGACAAAAAATCCCCCCTAGAGTACCTTTTCCATATTTTAATTGATTTTGTTTCAAATTATCTATCTATATAGATATCTATTTTATGTTTAGTATCGAATCCAATTTTATTGTATTTTACAATCGAAATTTCTATAATAGAACTCTCTATTATAGAAAAATGAAATCTGAAAAAAACAGTGTCATAACCATAATATTCGAATTTTTTGGGGGGTTGAAAAAACAAAGTCAAATAGTCTTCCTGACAATATCCATACTCGAGTTTATTTGTATTACGTTACAAGTAACTCTTTAAATATAGTATAAAAAGACTATACAGAACCAAAGATCTTTTCATAATTTTTTTATTCTATTATACTGATATTATACTGAATAGAATTACATAAATTATCAACAAAAAAATTGAGTTATTTTTATGAGTTTAATATGTTGATAAATATGCGGGACTAGAAATTCATTTCGGACAATTGAACCTTCTCAAATTGTTTCTTCTTAAGAACTAAAAAGATTTGTGCTAAAATAATAGATGCGAAGAAGAACAAGAGACCTTGGACACGTAACGGATCTTGAAGTACTATTTCCGCATCCCCCTGACCAAATCCACCCACATTTGGATTACTTGTTAATGGCTGATCAAGTTTGATAGATTCACCTTCTGAAACAAGAAGTTCTGGTCCTGGAGGTATAATATCAATCACTTCACGCCCATCCAATGCATCCACTATAGTTATTTCGTATCCCCCTTTTTCTTTTCGTATGATTTTTTTTACCATACCCGCTGCTGTAGCATTATACACATTATTATTACTCTTGCTCCCGTCAAGATAAATCTGACCCCTTCCCCTGTTCCCACCTACGTATATAGGATATTTTAAGAAATGAACATCTCTCTTAGTAGTGGGATCCGGGGAAAGAATAGGAAAGGTGATTTCTTTATATTTTTGACCAGGAACAGGGCCTACCACAAGAATATTTTTTTTTGTAGGACGATAGTTTTGAAAAGACAGATTGCCTATCTTCTCTTTAATCTCAGGCGAAATACGATCGGGGGGTGCCAATTCAAAACCTTCCGGTAAAATAAGAACAGCCCCCACATTCAAAGCTCCCTTTTTACCATTAGCAAGAACTTGTTTCACTTGCATATCATAAGGAATTCGAACAACTGCTTCAAATACAGTATCAGGAAGTACCGCTTGTGGAACCTCAATATCCACGGGCTTATTAGCTAAATGGCAATTGGCACAGACAATACGACCGGTTGCTTCTCGGGGATTTTCATAACCCTGCTGTGCAAAAATTGGATATGCGTTTGAAATGGGTGCTCGAATTATTATATATATCATGATCGATATGGAAATGGATCGAGTAATCCCTTCCTTTATACAAGAAAAAGCATTTCTAGTTTGCATGGTCTAATCATTGATCCTGAAAATTTCTACAATAAGATTAGGTAGGTCACTCGCATAGTTCCCTATCCAAGTCGGGGAACCCCTTTTTTCATTTAAGGGGGTTAAAAAGAAGGGAAAAAGCAAAGTTATTTTCTTTTTAGCTAAAAAACTTTAAATTAAAATTTGATAAGTGAATCATTTTGTCAGTCAATCATTCATTGAATGATAAATCACTACAAGTGATGGAGATACGCGATTTAAATAACGAAAAATCCAATATTTTAAAATTGTATCTAAAATGACTGGAAAAGTGGAAACAAGACCAGATATAATTTGATCATTTTGAGCAAATCCAAAATCTTTATAGACGAAACCAATCACTAGTTCCCAACCATGGGTTGAATGGAATCCTATACATAAATCAGTTAATAGAAGAATAGAAAAAGCTTTTATTGTGTCACTTAAATTATATATAAATTCTCGAACCAAAGAGTTAATAAGAACAAGTTCTTGATTACCAAGAATAGAATAACCGCTTAGAATAAAGAAACAAATTATATTTGTCGAGAAGTGCAAAATCGTATTCATACGATCTTCGTTGTGCGTTTTGATTAATTGGATTGTTTCTTTATAGATTCCAGTACGCAGGTTTTGTAGATGTGTTTCCGGACATTCCTTTAACATGTCATCTAAGAAAAACAGTTCTTCAAATTCTATGAATTTTTTTAGAATACTCTTTTCTTTAATATCATTCAAGAAAATTTCGGATTGCCTAGTATTCCACCAATCAATAAACCAAGATTCGAGACTTTTCTTAAATGTGAAAGAGATACACCAGGGCAAAAAGACTATAGATGTAAGATATAGAAGGGGAATGAATGTTTTCTTTTTTGTCATTTTTCGTCTTTATTTAATGAACTCAACTTCATCTCATTCGTCAACTCTATATGATAATAACCTTTCTATCAAGCATAAGTTCTATTACAAGTCATAGAGCTTATAGATAAATCTATATTCTATTCTATCATTTTTTTTACTTGCAGTTCGGGAGTTAGTCCTTGCCTTGTTTAATTTAGAAAAAAGAATACATAAATCGAATAAGAAATCGAAAGAATTCACTGTCAATTCAAATGAAGAAAAAAATGGTGTTTCGAAAGGATATCAATTGCTAAGATTCGAAGAAAAATTATTACTTTTTATGAATACACCAAGGAGCACTTCGGGTTAGGAATATAATAATCGGATTTCTAAATCAAATAACGCCTCATCTATAAAAATGGAAATATTTTGAAAAAAAAAAACGTTTTTTTTTTTCAAAATATTTCAAAAGGTACACAAAATAAATAGGACAATTCTGAAGCTTTTTGTGCAATTTAATTTCTAATTAAGTTCAATTCTCATCAGTAAAAAAGTGGTACACCCAAAAATACAGATAATTCGCCAGCTTTATGTGCAATTTGTGTCCCATTCAAATTATCTTCAATACGAGTCAAGGGAATAAACCCCTGTTCTATGGTTTCCAGATAAACGATACTCTCAAAAGTACTGGTACGAGTAAAAATACCCTCTTCTTTAACTTCTGTTATTATTCTGATGGAGTGAAGCTCGTTCATAGGTATTTCGAGAATAATACGACGATTTTTTCCAGGAAATCCCCAACGAACAAAACGTACCTTTTTCCCTTTTTTATTGAAGATATCAAAACCACCACCTATATCCCAAAAAATAATCGACCCAAAATAAAAACTACTAAAGAGACCCGCGATTCCATAAAAAGCCATCGTGGCCCCTTGTGGAATAAATGGAAAATAAATAAAGTCCGGAATAAAAGAAAAATCACTAATTTTCTCAGAAATAAAGAACAAATCCATACCAAGATAACTGGAAATTGCAACGAACAATAACCCCAATGAACCTAACAAAGTGAAAACGGCCCAAAATAAATTGCTTGTTCTTCGAACCTCCGCCATAGAATATATCAGTACATCGTCTGAGCGAAAGATTATACTCATTACTCTCCTTTTTTTGAATTTAGTATTATAATTGGGGAATAAAAAACCCCAGAATTTTACTTTGTTTTCTGTATCTAAAAAATCTTGTTTTTTTGAACATGAAGAAATAAAGAAGCCATTGCAATTGCCGGAAATACTAGGCCTACTAGAGGAACAAAAATGGAAGGAAAGTTTATCATAAAATGGGTACCTCGATTTACTATTTGTACCTTATATATATTATTTTGATATTTATATAGATTCTTTTTTTTTTTTATTTTTTTATTCTTATTTATATTATTATATAAAGATAGTCTATAATCACTAGAATTTCTATATATTTATACTTAGTATATAATAATTCTAGTGATTATAGCTAAGCCAATATATATCATAATATAATATACCCTTTTCTTATTCAAAGAATTTATGGCTATGCCTTATCATTTTTAGTCAAAGAAAAGAAATTATGGAATTGAAATAACTCACTCAGAACGCCCTTTAAAAGATTACGCGGTACGATTGAATCAAATAAGCCCTTATGGAATAAATATTCAGCTGCTTGTGAACCTTCAGGTACTGCCTTATTCAATGTTTGTTCAATTACTCTTTTACCAGCAAATGCAATATAAGCATTTGGTTCGGCAATAATGATATCCCCCAACATGCCAAAACTAGCAGTTACCCCCCCAGTAGTGGGAGATGTAAGTATGGATACATAGAATAACTTTTTATTTTTTTGATAATCATATAAAGCAGAAGAGATTTTAGCCATTTGGATCAAGCTCAAACTTCCTTCTTGCATACGCGCTCCTCCGGACGCACATACCAGAATAAGAGGTAAAAGTTGATTAGTAGCATATTCTACCAAACGGGTGATTTTCTCACCTACTGCGGATCCCATACTGCCCCCCATAAACTGAAAATCCATAATTCCAATAGCTACAGGAATACCATTTAGTTGACCAGTACCTGTTTGAACAGCCTCAGTTAATCCCGTTTTTCTTTGATAAGAATCAATACGATCTTTATAAGGTTCCTCTTCGGAATGAAATTCAATAGGATCCAGAGAAACCATGTCTTCATCCATAGGATTCCAAGTACCCGAATCAATCGAAAGTTCGATTCTATCTGAACTGCCCATTTTCAAATGATATCCACAGTATTCACAAATATTCATTTTTGATTTAAAAAATTTTTTATAATTTAATCCATAACAATTTTCGCATTCAAGCCACAAATGCTTATATTTTTGACTTTCATCGAGATTATTAGAACTTTCTCCTATAGTGGAATCACTATCATTTGTATCATTCGTACTAGTTATTATACTAGTACTAGAATTATCGCTTTCACTACAATTTCTGCCCTTCAAAAAAATGTAACTATAAAAATAAATATCATTGTATTTGTCAATATCACCTAAATTGAAACTCTCAATGCAACTATCAATGAAACTAGTAATATTATTGTTAAAACTAAATTGAGTCTCATACATGTAATGATCATCATCATTCTTAGAAACAGTATTCAGATCGCTAGAAAAAAAACCTTCCATTTCTAAATAATCCAAATCCCTGTGAATTTTTTTTTCTATATCGGTTAAAATTTTAGGGTCTTCCCTTAGACTGGTATTTTCAATAGGACCAAGACTATCCATTGATTTACTTAATTCACACCTGTATTCTAACTTCCTATTAAACAACATAGAATTAAACCACCATTTTTCCATCGAGTTTTTCCTCTATTTACACAAAAATATAATGAATGTATAGTCATTGGATGAAGAATAAAATAATAGAAATATTCCATTTTGAATATTCTATCTCATGTATTTACTATAAAAAAAGTATATAAATCAAATAACTAGGATTAGTAACTGAAAATAATAAAGAGCGAGTTGGTATTAAAAAGAAATGATAATAAAATCAAAAATAATAAGAAACATTAAAAAAAAAAGTACCTCAATAGGGGTAATCTATTTATCTATTTATAAGTCCAATTACTTCATTTAGTGACTATTTTTTTTCTTTTTCCTATATTCTATCTTTTATCTCTATACATTTTTTCATTTTGTTTTGAAGATCGATGCAAATTTCATTTCTTTTTCTGGCTATAGAAAACTACATCCTATCATTCTATATAAACAACAAGAAATAAGAAAAATTAGGTATGAATAGAACAAGAGAGCGGGGGGATAAAAGAGAAAAGAGTTTTAGAAATCTATATACAAGTCATCCACACCCCCTTTTTTTTATTTCATTAATGGAATTTCGTTTGTTGATTCGAGCTAAGTTCCATAAAAACACCAGCCCTTTTTGAAATGTCCTGAACAGTTCCTGTAGGTTGAGCGCCTCGTTCAAGGAAATATAGAATAACAGGAATATTTAAATAGGTTTGATTCTTTATTGGATCATAAAAACCCACTTTCCGAAGATCTCTTCCCTCTCTTCGAGATCGAACATCGATTGCAACGATTCGATAAACGGCTCATTGGGATAGAGATAGATAAATAATGCACCCCCCCCCTAGAAACGTATAAGAAGTTTTATCCTCGTACGGCTCGAGAAAATAAAAAATTATAATGTATGTAGAAAATTATGATGTCAAATAGATCAATAAAATCATCAAATCAATTAAACTATGACTTAAGTATTTTTCTTTCGTATTTTCTTTTTGAAAAAAAACTCCTCATATTTATAACTCCATAACTCAAATTGGATAATTATCAAATAACTAAAAAGAGAACAAAGCCTTTAGTAGCTATTTCATTTATTGAGTGGTCTCTACTCCCCTTTCTTGCCCGTGTTTCGTTTCTTTATAATTTATTTTTTATAATTTTTGATAATAGAATTGATGAGACAATTTGAAAATGGTATTTACTTGTTCCATGATCTTTTAGCTTTTCTTTGAATCATTGGGTTTAGGCATTACTTCGGGAATCTTCAATCTTTTCAAAAATGGCAGCAACATACCATTTTTTCTTTCTATGAAAGAATCATACAAATAGAAGGTTAATTCCTGCGGCTACACTTTTGATCAAAACAGTTTTACTAATTCCAACCATTTTTTTGAACCTTGCTCAAATTGGATCCTTTCTATTTTTCTATCAAAAATAAACTTACGAAGTTTTTCTAACTTATTAATTTTTACTAACCTTAGATACTTGCCCCTGATAAATGAATAAACTCGAGCTCCATCATGTACTATTTACATCATCAACTTACATCATCAACTGCTTTCCCGTCCCCAAAACAATAAGTTCTAGTGGAACAGAACAAACGATGTCGAGTCAAGAGCATGTTCATTTCTATATACTAGAAAAAATGGCGGATGTAAGAATCCACAGCTAATCTAATCATGTCTTTCAAGTCGCACGTTGCTTTTTACCACATCGTTTCAAACGAAGTTTTACCATAACATTCCTTTAGCTTGGATCCAGTATGTAATTGATTCAATTATGGAATCATGAATAGTCATTGATTCAATCGATACATAATAATCTATCCTTTTTAGGTCAGGGTTTTTCTTCTATATAACGAAAACTTTTTTTAAAGTAAAGACGTAAATGAAAATTAACTCGGTATTTTATCAATCTATTTTCTACTCTCTTTTTAGAATTTGTAAAGTAGAAAAATGGGAATTTAAAAATATTAGAAAAAAAGAAAAAAAAAAATTGAAAAAATTATAAAATTATAATAGATATATATAATGAAATGATTACATTAAAACAATTTTGATACAAAAAAGAAAGTAACAAAAACTCGACTTGTTTTTGAATCCACATATTCGAAAGCAAGTCGATTTAGATTAGAGACGAATAATTCAAAAAGGGGGATAATTTTAATTCTGATATACAATCTGTATTCCAATATGATATACATCATGAATGGATATGCTCTGGGACGGAAGGATTCGAACCTCCGAATAGCGGGACCAAAACCCGTTGCCTTACCACTTGGCCACGCCCCATTTTCGATTTTATACTAATAAACACTATTATTTATATTGGTTGTTCGTCAATTCCAGTTCAAAAATTTCTATAGAAAAATTTGTTGCTAGTATTTTTATATGCGTATCTACATATCTATCTATATCTATCTAGATATAGATAGGATAAGACTCAATTTATTGATCATTACGTACAATTCTATTAAGATATTGTATAGAAGTGTGATTTATTCGATTTTTTTATTTCAGAATAAAAAAAGATTTTGAACTAGATAAGTTCAAATCAAAGAAGGATTTTGGAGGGTTTTATCTTATTTTATTCATTTTTTTTTAGTTTTATTCATAAATTAATATTAATTTCTTTTCCTTTTTATTGTATTTTATATATATATAAAATACAATAAAAATGAAAATTCTAATTAAAAAAAAAACAAAAATAATTTATATTTTCTTAAAGAACAAAATGTTTGTTATGCTTAATATCTTTAATTTGGTCTGTATTTGTATTCACTCCGTCCTTTATTCAAGTAGTTTTTTCTCGGCGAAATTGCCCGAAGCCTACGCTTTCTTGAATCCAATTGTGGATATTATGCCAGTAATACCCTTACTCTTTTTTCTTTTAGCTTTTGTTTGGCAAGCTGCTGTAAGTTTTCGATGATATCTGTAATTTGAGTAATGTCTTAAAAAAAAATTAAGAATTTATCAGAAAACTAAAATTCGAACATTTTAACAATTTAAAAGATCAAATAAGTCTTACAGTGTGAATTATCGATTCCAATATTGAAATTTTTGGATATATACGAAAAAATACGGACCATCTCATCATCTACGTTTTGCCAATTGAGAAATCCTAATCCTATTATTCGATTTGAACCCATCACCAATAGAATACCTAGATTATAGATATGAAAGAATATTTTTGGTAAAAGTAATTATTGATAATTTGTAATAAAAGACTCGACTCTTACTACAAATCCATTTTCGAAACTTATCTTATATATCTCCTCACAAAAATTTAATTTTTTAGAAACTTAGTATTAAAAGAAACAAAATTTGTTGTAATATAAGAGAATCTATTCTCTTTCTTTGTCGTTTTTTAATTATCTTGGAGATTTTATAATGCTTACTCTAAAACTATTTGTTTACACGGTAGTGATATTCTTCGTTTCTCTTTTCATCTTCGGATTCCTATCTAACGATCCAGGACGTAATCCAGGGCGTGAAGAATAAGAAAAAGGTGGATTCTGTGTTTTTCTTGCTTGTGCTGGATTTTAAAATATTTTTAGGATTTTCTTTATTTTAACATCTTTAACTAGTAAATAAAAAAAAATCAAACAAACAAGGAAAACAAAGAAGTTCAACAAAAAATATCAAATTATCAACGGAAAGAGAGGGATTCGAACCCTCGGTACAAAAATTTGTACAACGGATTAGCAATCCGACGCTTTAGTCCACTCAGCCATCTCTCCCCAATTGAAAAATAGAATTACTTTGTTTATGTTATATCACATAAACAAGAAGAGCAAAAAATGGAGCTTGAAAAAAAAAGACTTCTTTTTATCTTATTTTTTATCTTATCTCTTTTTTTTCTATTTGATTTCGATTCATTATTATATTCTATATTCTTCTATTTTTTAGTTTCCTTTTTTCTTTTTCTACAGCCAAAGAGCCCGGCCAGTACCTAGTCGGGCTCTTTTTATTCCCATGAATATTGAATAACAATGATTTATTTGAATTGAATGTACTTTATTCGAAAAAAAAATACCTTCAGCAAAAACAAAATCCAAAAATGTAATTCACCCCGTTTTTCAAATTTCATTAGAAGATACTCTAATTAAACATGTCAATACTCGAATTATTAGAATATTGAATATTATGCCCCTCTATTTCTTTATTGATTTTGTCTGATTGCTTTGTTCGACAAAAGATACAATAATTGTATTGTAGCGGGTATAGTTTAGTGGTAAAAGTGCGATTCGTTCCATGGACCCCTAAATAGTTAAGGGATCCCCCGTTTGATTCATATTCCGATCAAAAACTTTATTTCTTACTTAAAGGGAATCCTTTATACCCTCAATGAATGATTTGCGGTATAATATACATTATCGTAATTTGTATACAAGAAGAATCAATTCTAAATTGACAACTTGAGTTCTAAAATTATGAAACATAAGTTTTTGGA